TTGATGCATGCCAAAGTTATGGAAAAAAAAGAATATCTTTTACGTTTCCGCCCAGTTTATCAGCCCTTTGGAAAATGATACAAAGAAATACGTCCTTGTCCATAATAGAAAAATTCTCCTCTGATGAACTGTACAATCGTTGGATTTCTACCAACAAACAAAAAAATAACAATCTAAACAACGAATTTATAAAAAGAATTAAATATCTAAACAATAAAATTGAAATTCTAAACAACTACAAGAAATACTCTTTCGAAGACCAGAGACACATTGGACATGTTTGTTCGTCTATGCTCGAAAAAAATATTAGATTGTATGCTGATAAGACTAAAAAAGAATACTTGCCCAAAATATATGATCCGCTCTTGACTGGGCCCTATCGTAGAACAATCGAAAAAGAGTTTTCGCCTTTAATTGTAAATAAAACTTCAATAAAAAATTTCCTAAAAATAAATAAAATTCATACTATTTTTCTTACTGATACTGATTACCACGAAAATCAAATTCATACTATCTTTCTTACTGATACTGATTCCACTGATACGGATTACCGAGAATTTGAACAGAACATAAATATATTTACTAAAAAACCATTATCAACAAAAATTAATTATTTCTTGATTGTAATCAGTGAATTTAATAGAGAATCAAAATCGAATTTAAATTTTAAAAAACTTTCTTTATTTAAATTTTATTTTAAAAAACTTTCTTTATTTTTCAAAAAAAAACAAAGAAAAATGGATTTAGAAAATGAAACAAAATTAAAACTTTTAAAATTTTTATTCAATATAATTATAATTGATCTTAATAATAAAAAAAAAAAATCTATTGAAATAAAAGAAATCAATAAAAAAGTTCCCCGATGGTCATACAACTTAATCACCGAATTACAACACCACTTAGGACAAGGTGAACAAAAACTACCAACAGATCATCATATTCGTTCAAGAAAATTCAAACGTATAGTGATTTTTACTCCTAATCAACGAAATCCTGATACTCCTCATTATCTACTAAAAGAAGTGTTTGTGATACACTATCCGCAACAATCGGATTTTCGCCGAAACATAATCAAAAGTTCTATGCGAACCCAAAGACGTAAAACATCTATTTGGAAACCCTTTCAACTACATGCGTTTTCCGCGCTTTTTTTGGAAAGAATAAAAAAATGGTACGTTTTTTATTTGAAAATCTTTTCTATTTTCATCTCCGAACTGTCCGGAATAATAGGATTAATTTTTCGAACCCGGAAACAAGTAAAATTAAAAATTTCAGATTCTTCAGATTCTAAAGAAGAACAGATACAAAAAGAAGAAGAGATACAAAAACAAGAAGAAAAAGATCGAAAAAACGACGAACTGATACAAGAAGTGATTAAAGAAACGACGAAGAAAGCGCATCACGAACTGGAGGACGAACAGCTGAGAATAGAAGCAATCTGGGACAGCTATACATATGGACAAGCAATAAGAAGTTTCATGTTACTAATTCAATCGGTTCTTAGAAAATATATTGTATTACCCTCTTTAATAATAGTTAAAAATATTGTCCGTATGCTATTCTTTCAATATCCTGAGTGGCCTGAGGATTTCAGGGACTGGAAGAAAGAAGAACATGTTATATGTAACTATAATGGTGTTCAATTACCAGCATACGAATTTCCGAGAAATTGGTTAACAGACGGCCTTCATATAAAGATCCTATGTCCTTTCTATCTAAAACCTTGGCGCAGATTTAAGCGAAAATCCTCTCATATAAATCGAATGAATCATATAAATCGAAAGAAAAGGAAAGGACAAAAACAAAAAAATGATTTTAGTTTTTTAACAGTTTTTGGAGCGGAAACTGACGTTCTTTTTGGTCCTATGCGAAAACGGCCTTCCCTTTTTAAACCCATTTTTAAGAACCTCAAAAAAAAAATTGGAAAATTGAAAAAGAAAAAGACGTATCTTCTAGTTCTAAAAGTTTTAAAAGAACAAACAAAATTATTTCTAAATATCTTAAAAAAAACAAAAAAATGGATTATTGAAGTCAGTCCTGTTTTAAAAGAAATAAAAGAGGAATTCTCAAAAGTAAATCCAAGTAAAACTCAAAAAGAAAAAGATTCTATAACCCGCAATCAGATAATCGATAAATCTTTTAGTCGAACTCAATCTACAGATCGTACAAATTATTTACTGACAAAAAAAAACATAACGGATTTACTGACAAAAAAAAACATAACGGATCTGGATGAGAGAACAAACGCAGTCCGAAATGAACTAGAAAAAATTCCAAAATCAATTAAAACAAGTTATAATGCTAAAAGATTCGAATCGCCAAAAGATATTTCTCAAATATTAGAGAGAGGAGGTAAACGATTAAGCCTCAAATTCCGCGCTTTTTTATTTATTTTCCCTAAAAGGATATACAAAGATATCCTTCTATCTATCATTAATATTCCCAGAATTACTATACAATTTTTTCTTAAATCGACAAAAGAAATTACTGATAAATCCATTTACAATAATAAAACAAATCAAGAAATAATTAATAAAAAAAATCAAAATACAATTCACTTTATTTCAACTATAAACAAGTCACTTTATAATATTAGTAATAAAAATTCACAGAATTTTTGTGACTTATCCTTCTTGTCCCAAGCATATGTATTTTACAAATTATCCCAAAACGAAGTTTTTTTTTCTAAGTTAAAATTTCTTTTTAAATATTACGGAACTTCTTTTTTTCTTAAGACTTCAATAAAAGATTATTTTGAAGCACAAGGAATAATTCAGAATGAATTAAGACATAAGAAACTTCGGAATTCGGGAATGATTCAATGGACAAACTGGTTAAGAGGTCAGTATCAATACGAGTTATCTCAGAGTAGATGGTCTATATTTATAGCACAAAAATGGCGAAATAGAATCAATCAATGTCGTACAATTCAAAATCCAAATTTAAACAAAAAGGATTCATGTGAAGAAGACCAATTAATTCATTACAAAAAACAAAACGATTACAAAGTATATTCATTACCAAATCAAAAAGATAACTTTAAAAAAGACTATAGATATAATCTTTTATCTTATAAATCTATTAATTTTGAAAATAAGAGGGGTCCCTATTTTTATGAATCCCCATTCCGAGTAACTAAGAATAAAGATTACAACGTAACTAAGAATAACGATTACAACACACATAAAAGACAATTTTTTGATATCCTAAGAGATATCCCTATCAATAATATCAAGACTTTTCTAGGAAAAAGTGATCTTAGATATACGAGAAACCTTAATGATAGAAGATTGCTTCATTTTCACAGTTTCAATTTTTGGCGTGTAAATGTAAAGATTGAGAATAAAGAAAATTACAACACACATAAAAGACAATTTTTTGATAGGCTAGTAGATACCTCTATCAATAATAATTTTCTAGGAGAAAGTGATTTTACGGATACGGAATTTTTTCAGGATTCAAGAGTTTTTCAGTATATAACTATTATGAAACTTTGTTGTAAAAAAAGTCTGGAGACCTGTGCCCAAATCACTATCATCAACAAATATAATAAAAACATCACCAAAAAGAATAAAAAGGGGAATAAAAATACTAAGAACTGGATTCCGTATTATCAAGCAATTCATAAAATTGATAAAAAGAGCTTTTTTTATGTTATGATTGACCAAGATCAAGAAATCAATTCACCCAATCAAAAAAAAAAAATTTTTGATTGGATGGGAATGAATGAAAGAATATTTAGTCAGCCTATATCGGATCTGGAACTTTATTTCTTCCCGGACTTGAAAGTACTTTATAATACATATAAAAAGAAACCGTGGTTTATACCGAACCAATTACTTTTTTTCAATATAAATGAAAATTTTATTGAAAATAAAAACTTCAATAGAAAGCAAGAGGGGGTTATACCGTGGATAGATCTTAGATCAAGTGGACAAAACCAAGGAAATCTTGTAATGAACAACGACATATATTTCTTCATGAAAAGACATTTCTTTTTTCAACTCAAATGGGATGAAGAGTTGAGGGAAGGCATGATCCACCATATGCAAATATATTGTCTTCTGCTTAGACTAACAGATCCACTAAGAATGGCTAAATTCTTTTTTGGAAGAAAAGAAATGAATATGGAAATAATACTGCCTAAGAGGAGGCTTCATCTTTCAAAATTCGTAAAAAGGGGGATATTAGGGCTTGAACCCCTTCCTATATCTGTAAAAAATGAAAATGATGGACAGTTTATTATGTATCAAATCATCGGTATTTCATTACCTCATAAGAGTAAGCATCACACTAATAAAATATCCCGAAATACAAAATTTTTTTTCACAATCCCGTTGCCGATGTATACCTCTAAAGCCTTTTTATATAAACTTTTATATAAATACTGGTTAAGGCCTACTAAAACTGTAATTGATTTATTTGTTCCTGAAAATATTTTATTGTCTAGACGTTGTAGAGAATTGAGAATTCTAATTTGTTTCAATTCAAAGACTAGGTATGGTGTGGATAAAAGTACAATATTTTGCACTGGGAACGGGATCAAAAATCAGGAACGATTTCTAGATGAAAATAATGAAAATTGGGGTCGATTTATATCTAAAAATGATAAAAATGATGAAATTTGGGGTCGATTTATATCTAAAAATGATAAAAATGATGAAAATTGGAGTCGATTTATACCTAAAACTAATCAAAAAAATGAAAGTTATGAAAAAGATCAAGATAGTTTAATGAAATTAAAACTCTTTCTTTGGCCCAATTATCGATTAGAAGATTTAGCTTGTATGAATCGTTATTGGTTTGATAACAATAATGGCAGTCGTTTCAATATGTTAAGGCTACATATGTACCCACGATTGAAAATTCGTTGATGATACCCTTTTCCTATATATCCTATACCATATCATATCTGGTATATGAAATCAAACAGATGCACACATGACTTGTCTTACATCTTATTCTACTATATGATACTCATTTACTGACGTATCAATCAT